ACTTCTGCAAGATGCTCTATTTTTCCATAGAAATTTATTCGTTCAATAAGGGCTCCAGAAGATGTTGATCGTAAGTGAGAAGACTGGTTACGGAGAAAGAGGAAGCCAGATTCATATTCACATACATGAAAAGTATATAGGAAGAAGAATAATCTGTTTTTTCTTTTTGAAAAAGAAGAACTAACTTTCTTTGAATTTGAAGTAATAAGACTATCCCAATTATGACACTCATGGAGAAAGAATCTTAATAAATGCAAAGAGGAAGCATCTTTTATCCAATAGCGAAGAGCCTGAACCAAGATTTCCAGATGGGCTGGGTAAGGTATTAGTATATCTAATACATAATTTAAATGTGAAAAGTTGTCCTCTAAAAAAGAAAATATTGAATGAATTGATCGTAAATTATCGAATTTAACTAACCCTTTCTTTTTCTTTTCTAGGGAAGATATTAATCGCAGAGACAATGGAATTTCCAGAATAATTGAAGAAACCTCTGACATTACTTGCGAATAAAAATTATTGTTGTGCCCCAATTGTTTAGAATCATTAACAGAAAGAATAAAATGATTCTGTTGATACATTCGAATGATTAAACGTTTCACAATTAGTAAGCTGAATTTATTGTCATAACCTACATTTTCCAACAAAATAGATCTATTTAAACCATGATCATGAGCAAGTACATAAATATACTCCTGAAAGATAAGTGGATATAAGAAAGAGTGTTGTTGAGATCTATCTAGCCCTAAATAGCTTTGGAATTTCTCCATTTGAAATTCTATTTAAATGAAAGGTAGAGGATTTTTGGGGTTATAAATGATACATAGTGCAATACAGTCAAAACAAGGTATTATAGTACAAACCAAATAGATACCTCGGATACAGATAAACTTATCAACGGATTCTCTATCCTCTCTTTTTCCATTTAAATTTAAGTATTTATGTTCGTTTTCATTATAGGATAACAAGATGATTAGAAATCCTTTACTTTTTTCAACCTAATCGCTCTTTTGATTTTGGAAATTTTTTATCAATATACTGTTTCTTATACACATACGTTTCCATTATGAAATGGAGAATTATAATATTTAGGATTCATTAAAAAATCAAGAATACATTCCTGGGAGAAAGCCTTCCCGTATTGGGCACTAATATTTTTTTAACGTCTAATTAGATCGGGTAATCGTTCAAATTAAGAACGGAAGCTCGTTGCTTTTTCTTTCCCTAAAAAAAAATGAAATGAATTGAAGCTTTGGGGCCCTATCCATTTATTAATTCGACCCAACTTGAAATTGACTTTAGTTTCCTACCTTTCAATAAATTAAAGAAGGCTTTGTACCGAGCCGGAAAGAATAAAATATTCTCAAAACTCTTAATTGATACGACATGCTATTTTTTCCATTCATTCCCTTTCAGGATCAGTCGTGGTCTTCCAAACTTTACCGATGGTATGGACGAATCCCTCGCTTCATCTAAATGTGTAAAAGATCCTAGCCGCACTTAAAAGCCGAGTACTCTACCGTTGAGTTAGCAACCCAAATAGAAAAAGGGGTATGTAGATACAATCAGAATAAAAAAAAATTCTTAAATCAAAGCATTAATCTACGAAATAAAAAATAGAAAAAAATTTCTAATCTATTTGGAACATAAAAATGACTAAATTAGATGAAAAAAAAATTCCCGATCAAAATAAATAAAGAAATGTAAAAAATGCTAGACCATCCCCTATTTCTATGTTATAGACTTTTTCAATCAAAAATCCGGGTATCAAATCCAACGAACCCATCATTTGAATCAACAGGTAAAAAATAAAACCTATGGGACGGAAATAAATAGAACTGCTTATCACGATGAATTATATTTGTTCGATACAATGTTGTCAATATAAACGTTAAGAAAGGAATACGATGGAAAAAAAAACAAGAACTTAAATTGAAAGAATAGTAAAAAAGGGACTTGTGTTGGATTGGCACTGCATATACATATATACTAAAAATTTTAGTTTAGATGGAGAATAAACAAAGAAGAAGTAGAAAAAGTATTTATGCAATCAAGAGTGTATTGAATCCATATAGAATAAAGAACTTCGATTCCTTGTTTCTTACTTGATATTAGAGGTCGAATGAAAACCATCCAATTGCAGGTAATGCCAAAATATTTCTATTTTGTGAGGATTAATCAAATAAGGGTTTCCTTAGAAAAGGATTCTATCAAAAAAGATTCTATCACAAAGGATTCTATAAAAACAATGACTAGATACGAATAGAAGAAGAAAAGAAGGAAATAAAAAAACATAGTATAGAAAAGATATCCAAAATGATATAGAAATCATTATCCTACCCTTATTTTTTATTTCCTTAATTTAATTGAATTTCATTTGATTAGGGCAAAACCTCTGCCTTTTTTAAAATATCCTGAACAGTTCCTGTAGGTTGAGCACCTTTTTCAAGGAAATAGAGAATAGCGGGAACGTTTAAATAAGTTTGATTCTTGATCGGATCATAAAAACCCACTTTCTGAAGATCTCTTCCTTCTCTTCGGGATCGAACATCAATTGCAACGATTCGATAGACGGCTCATCGGGATAGATGTAGATGAAAAAGAACCCCCCCCCCCCTAGAACCGTATAGGAAGTTTTCTCCTCGTACGGCTCGAGAAAAAATGATGTTTTGTCTATGGATAAAATTAGAATTAGAATAAATAGAAAATCTGTAAAATGAATTATTCTATAATATAATTTCAAATTTCAATTTAACTCATAGTCATTTTTATTTAGCTGCGTTGCTGAAAAAAAATCATTTGTACTCATAACTCAAGTTCAATAATATAATAATAATAATTCTCAAATATATTAAAGATTTTTAAGATATTTTTTTATTGAGTGGTCTTTAACCCACCGTTTTTGTCTCGTTTAAAATTTATTTGGATTCTTTATTCGGATCCGTGAGACAATTGAAGTGGTGTTTCCTTGTTCTGGGATCCTTTATTTTTGTTTTAAATCATTGGGTTTAGACATTACTTCGGTGCTTCTTAATCCTTTCAAAATGGTAGCAACATACCCCTTTTGGGATTTCTTTCTATCAAAGAATCATACCGAGGTTGATTCATGCGCGATACACTGTCGATCGAAAAAGTTTTAGCCGTTCCAACAATTTTGAAAATTTGTTGGAATGGAATCCTTTCGATTTCTATATCGAAGATATACTTACGAAGTTGTTCCAATTTATTAATTGGCATTAACCCTAGATCGTTGCCCCTGAGAAATTAATAAATACTTTCTACTCGAGCTCCATCATGAACTATTTACATTAGAACCCAATAAAAAAAGAAGGGTTCTAATAGAATAGAACAAACGACGTCGAGCCAAGAGCACCTTCATTCCTATATAAAATGGTGGATGTAACAATAAGAATCCACACCGGATCATGTCCTTCAAGTCGCACGTTGCTTTCTACCACATCGTTTTAAACGAAGTTTTACCATAACATTCCTCTAATTTGGAACCAGTATGGAATTGATTCAATTATGGAATCATGAATAGTCATTGGTTCAGTCGGTACAGAGACATGGTTATTTATATTTAATAGAGAATATCTACACAGATAATAAAGATTTTTCTGAAGAAATTTTAGCAAAATGCCGTCTTTTTTTGTCTGAATAGAACATTTTTCTATAAATCTCTATCTCAAAAAAATATCTAACAGAAATATTAAGAAATCCAAATAGAGAAATAACATAACTAACAGAAATCGCACAAATAAAAGAAATAAATTCTATTTGACTCTGCCTCTTCAAGTGACTCAATAAGATAGACTGACCATTTTCAACTTCCCAACCTAGAAGGAATCATTACAAATCTTGATAGTTGAAAAAGTTTTCTACTTCTACATCATTCTTTGAGTCAAGTTTTACTCCTTTTTATTATCATAAAAAAGCAAGATCTCTGTTTCTTTTCAAATGGAATTGTCAATGATGCAAAGCAAATAAGCTAAATAGATCGAACAATAAAAAGAAATATCATTGTTAAATATTTAAATTTTCATATTTTAGGGATGCAATTTAGTTTTCACAAAAATGGAAACACTATTGTCACTGAAATAGGATAACCATAAATACCTATAGGCTAAGCACTTCCTCGTTTTATATGTATTTTCATATTTTTTTAACCTGAGGTTAAGTAATCTTTCTCCAACTGTGATCTATGCCCCATTTTCTATGGGTCACAAAAGGGTTCAGTTACTTTTGCATGTCATTTGAACTCGATTTAGTTTGGTTTGTGAAAAAGTCAGATATGATTCCGCAAAGAATAAAAAAAGTCTATCCAAACCTTGAAACAGAACCTTGTTGAACAAAAAAGAAGTATTAGAATACAATGGATATGCTCTGGGACGGAAGGATTCGAACCTCCGAATAGCGGGACCAAAACCCGTTGCCTTACCGCTTGGCTACGCCCCATTTCTATTTTTATTGGATACTTATACTATTAAAGAATAATATTGGTATTAAGTGTTCGTCAATTCCAGTCCAACTATAGAAAATCTTTATTCTTTATAGAATCTATTATAGATTCGTGCTAGGATTTTGGCATGTGTATCTCTAGAATTAATTCAATGGAATTTATTGATCATTACATATAATTCAATTAAGATATTGTATGAAAGTATGATTTCTTCTATTCTCCTTTGAGAATCGGAGGATTTTTGATTGAGCGGAAAAAGAAGGATTTTTTGTCTACCTTACTTTACTTCATTTTTCCTTATATCAATAACTCAATCAAAATGCAATTATCTCGACGAAAAAAATGTCTGTTATGCTTAATATCTTTAGTTTGATCTGTCTTAATTCTGCCCTTTATCCGAGTAGTCTTTTCTTGGCCAAATTGCCCGAAGCCTATGCTTTTTTGAATCCAATCGTAGATTTTATGCCAGTCATACCCCTGTTCTTTTTTCTTTTAGCCTTTGTTTGGCAAGCTGCTGTAAGTTTTCGATAAGATCTTTAATACTATCCTAGAAAATTCATATTTATTCGAGAAAAATTATAACAATTGATAAGATCAAATAAGTCTGACAGTATGAACCTTCGATTCAAACATTGAAATTCTCGGATAGCCACGAGACGCCCTATTTCCTGATTTTAATCCTTTTTACGGCGAAATACCTTATTAGCTTCGGGTCCCTTACAATATCTAATTTGGGTATGAAAGTGATTTGTGGTAATCAAAGACTCTTATTACAAATTTCAACTTCATTTGAATTTCTGAACATTCTTTTCTATTTCTAGAATTCTTTTCTTGGTGTCAAAATAGGATATGTGATATAAAAATGGAGGATCTATTGTCTTTTCTCGTTTTTCTTTTTCAAAAAATGATCTTGGAGGTTGTGTAATGCTTACTCTCAAACTTTTCGTTTATACAGTAGTAATATTCTTTGTTTCTCTCTTCATCTTTGGATTCCTATCCAATGATCCAGGACGTAATCCTGGACGTGAAGAATAATTTTTTTGTTTTTATTGCTTGATTTTATAATTTTCTTAAGATTTTTTTTTTAGCTATTCCACACATTTAACAAGGAAAAAATAAAAAGGGGTTTGCAAAATTTGAAAGAAAAAATGGAAACTCATCAACGGAAAGAGAGGGATTCGAACCCTCGGTACGAATAACTCGTACAACGGATTAGCAATCCGCCGCTTTCGTCCACTCAGCCATCTCTCCCAATTGAAAAAGATAATTACTATGTTACATTACACATCAAGTAAGGATTAAAGAAAGTATTTCTTTCACATTCTTTATCGTTATTATATAATTAGCAATTCAATTTAGATGCTCGAAAGATCCAAATAGAAAGATAAATAAAGAACACCTTCTTTCTTTTATTTTGTTCGAAGTGCCTTTTGGGCCTGGCCCGGTCAATACCCAGCCAGGCCTTTTTTTTGTTCCAACGAATTCCCTTTATTTATAGGCAACATACTATAATATAAATAGCCAATTTGGTATCTGTATAAGAATATCCGTTCTGGGGTTTACATATACCTATAATTTTTGTTATAATGGAAATTGAGAAGGATTTTTGATTAAAAAAATAAATTCAGTATGTATCAAAAAATTTTTGCTTATTCTTATGTCATTAGGCAAACCAAAATTTATATTCAAATCCAAGAATAATTCACGAATTGTCAGTCAATAAATAGTTAATGGTTCCCATAAATTTAGGCTTTTTGAGTGAAAATATACATTTGATTTTTCAATATAAAAGTGAGTGGAAGTTTGTGTGTTTTGAGATACTATACAATCAATCGAAGGGGCAGATCAAATACAATCAAAAGGGGAAAAACGGTTTCTTTTCTAATTTTTTCTAAATTTAGAAAAAAGGATTAAAAAGGGATGCAAGTACAATAAACTCAAGTTTACTAATCCAACTCAAAAAGGGAAATTTTTATCCTATTGTGTATCGTTTTGGCGGCATGGCCGAGTGGTAAGGCGGGGGACTGCAAATCCTTTTTCCCCAGTTCAAATCCGGGTGCCGCCTCATCAACAAACGAATCGAAATCTCTTATTCTGTTCCGCTATTTTTTTATGTTCTGGGGATTTTGTAAAAGATTGGAAATCTTTGAATCTAAAATTCAAAGAAAGATTATAATGGTCGAAGCAAGACTTCCAGATTCTCTTCTACTGCTAATGTAATGTCTATTGATTGGGTCTTGAATTACATTGGATAACCGGCCGAGAATTCCACTACTAGTTGGGAAAGTACTTTCTATACTGTAATCTACATATATAGACTCGCGAGAATCTCTGAGTGTTCAGGCATTCAATCACTATTAGATTGATATTGGATAGATAATTTACCTTTTATAGAAAATAAAAAAAAAAAGCCCAAAACAATTTTTACCCCTCGTCAAGAGTATAATATACTATATCCCAACTCCTTCAGAGAGACAATCGGGAAAGGGTACGGATTATAAATCATATAGGAATTTTTAAAATCCATTGATTGATTCATCAATAGTGTTCGCCCAGAATCCCTTTTTGACTCTGGACCATTCATTCTACTATTATTAGTGAGCAATAATGGAATAATTCTATCATAGAGATAAGGGACATAATTCACATGGATATAGTAAGTCTCGCTTGGGCTGCTTTAATGGTAGTCTTTACTTTTTCCCTTTCACTCGTAGTATGGGGAAGAAGTGGACTTTAGAAGCACTCCTAATTTAGTTGAGAAATGAAAAGGTATCAATTGTTTTATAGATCGTTCTGCAACGCATTCTTTATTTAAATTGAAATAATTTTCAAATAAAAATATCTTCATTTCGAAATTCCATTAGATTCTAGTGGAGAAATGTATTCTATAACAGTAAAACAATTATTTCAGATTCATTGGAAGTTTTCAGATTCATTGGAATTGGAATATAAATATATATATATAAATGTATGAAAGAAAAGATTGGGTCCTACGTCAATTCCAAATATGGATTAATAACTACATATATTGAATTGAAGATAGAAGCTAATATAGCATACCCTTTTTATTAGAAAGTCAAGTACAACTTTATACACTACTATAACACTAATAGAGAGTATGGTAAGTAAGAAAGAAATTTCTTACTTACCATACTCTCGGATCTCATAGAATATCGCCGATTATAGCCCCTTGATTTCAGCAAAAATAGAATACTTTTTCTTCAAAGAATTCAGAAGTCGAGTTTCATTTAAAGTAATTAATTAATTATTTTGACTTACTGTTTTTACGTAAATTATAAGTAGAAAAGCAGTAGGAACTAAAATGAACAGTGCAGTAGCAATAAATGCAAGAATATTTACTTCCATAATCTCATCGTTTTTTTTTATTTCACAATACAATAACTCGGGATTTAATCCCATAGAGATGATAAATCTTTCACCTGTCAATTCAATGAATGCATTACCTATCGATGATATTGAATCGGATCAATATCATGAATAACAATATCTGAGCTATTAAATTAATTAGTCGTGGAGAATTAATAGTATATAACATATGAAGATCTTTTATCCATACCGAATCCAAGATAGGATTCCCGGACCAATCAAAAATTCCTTTATTTATCCTTCTTTTCTGTTCTTTCTTTTCTATAACCTACCTTAGGTCTTCCTTGTAGAACCATCAAATGAAGTATAATCTAACCCGTTCGTTTCCATTAACTACAAAACCCCACCAACAAACAATACAAGCGAAGTGGAAAAAGACAGGAATTAGGTTTTAAATTTTAGTGATCCTCTTTTCTTTGGAAGACAAAACAAAGAAGTATGAGAAAGACGAGTCGCGGCAGAAAAGATGAAATATTCTGTCAACTTCACTATTTTAGTTATTTTCATTTTATTTTAGGGTGTGTTCTTTCTTCGAGAGAATCCTGAAAAAAAAAAAAGAGGGAAACCCCTTCGGAATTCAATTATTCTCTCTGTCCCTTCATTTCACAGAAAATGGAGAGGCTAATTGATGTACTTATTGGATCCGTCGGGACTGACGGGGCTCGAACCCGTAACATCCGCCTTGACAGGGCGGTGCTCTAGCCTATTGAACTACAATCCCAGGGAAATAAGAAGAGATCTAGCAGAAAATTTAGATTCTTTTTTTTATTCTCTTGTCTTGTATCAGGTATTTCTTAAGAACAAGAGGGTTATACCATCTGATAGTAGATTGGCGAATTGTTGGGCCGAGCTGGATTTGAACCAGCGTAGACATATTGCCAACGAATTTACAGTCCGTCCCCATTAACCACTCGGGCATCGACCCAACGCCTAATTCATTTTAGACGTTCCATAATCAACTTCCTTTCGTCTCCCAAGTAGACTTGACAAATACATATCACTTGAAATCAAATATAACATTTGATATAAAATAGAAAGTCTCTTCTGAGTAGACTAATAGAAGGACTTGACAAATATGGATCACTTGATAGAAAATCCCACTCCTATAGTCTTTAGTCTTGGTATACCCCCAGAGGGACTTGAACCCTCGTTTTCTCCGTGAAAGAGAGAGGTCGTAACCACTGGACCATAGGGGCCTATGCCACCTTCATTCATAAATCAACTAGAAATAGGTAATAAGACAAATACCATAGGTAACTAAGGCCACCTTAACTTAATATAACTCAGGCCTAGAGCCGCCTTTAGGATTTAGGTGATGCATAGGATATAAATAAAAGGGAAAAACTCGTTAACTATTCTGAGGATTAATGGTAATCAAACTTTACCATTAAACTATACAATCTTGAAACTTGATTTCATTGGTCTTTCTCGTCTTTATCTTTCTGATTCCCAAAGGGTTATGCGTTGGATCCAAGATCCTTCACTCCGCAGTAGATTCAAGGTGGTTTACCAAACTATGATTTGTTCGGTCAAATTATATTGAGCCCTAAGTCATACTGTCAATTAACGACACGACAGGACAAGAGGGCAATAAAAGAAGAGAGAAGACGGAGATCTAGATTAGCTATACCCGCGTTAATAATAATATAAGTTAATAAATACAACATTCATACAGTTTTCTGGTATTCAATATTGAAGTAGATTAGAATATCTATGCCGTTATTATACATTATAATATAAGAAACTTAATAAGTTTTGATATTATAAATCCCAAAGCATTGTAAGCCTAAGTGGGAGAATTGGGTTTCTAGGACTGTTTTATCAATTCTGTTTCGGTTGCATCTCTTAAAAATGACAATTAATTCAAGTTCAGTATAAATTTTTATTCCACCTATCTCATAGATTCCAGTCAAAGATTCATAGAATCCAAATTCCATCATTGCTAGATTTGATTTTGATGGATAATGCGCCAGCAAAAATGGTATTTTTTTTTTTTTTTTTAGAGAATTCGATATGGATGAATATAAATAACTGACAATTTCAAAATAATCCGGGATAGACGCAATGTCCACAATACCTGGATTTAATCAGATACAATTTGAAGGATTTTGTAGGTTCATTGATCAGGGTTTGACAGAAGAACTTTCTAAGTTT